ACGATTTTTAAAGTCAACGGATTTTCCTCTTACTATAAATTTCATTGTTGCCGGTATTGACATGTAGAATGGGACTCTATCTTTATTCTCGTCCGATTAATTAGTTCTGCAAAAGAACTATCAGACTGTGTGGTGAATGCTTTGATCAATGAATATTCGATTCTTTCTTCAATATGGAATCGATTCACAACAATTTTTCCCTTTTTCATAGAAAAATACAGATTAAGGTCGTCATTAATCATTTGATAGAGTATTTCAGTACGTATACGTATGTATATACGTATATCCTTCATCTTTTCGGAAGTTTCAATGGAAGGATTCTTCTACCAATGCAACACAGTCAATTCCATTTGTTAGAACAGCTTCCATTGAGTCTCTGCACCTATCCTTTTTTCACCTTATGGGCCTTTGTTTTTGGAAAATAGGATTTGGCTCAGGATTGCCCATTTTTATTAATTCCGGGGTTTCTCTGAATTTGAAAGTTCTCACTTAGTAGGTTTCCATACCAAGGCTCAATCCAATTAAGTCCGCAGCGTCTACCAATTTCGCCATATCCCCTTTTTGTTTTGAGATTAGGATCTCATTTTTATTCAGATGTCGTTCTCTTTTTTATTTCATTTCTGCTGGAACCGTTGAATTCATTAAATACTGATTCCTATCTCGAAAAAGTTTTTCTCCTCTTTGATTTCTTGGCTATCTTCTTTCATCTTCTATAGGAAACCCGCACCCGCATTTGGTCCAATCAGAAACGATTCTATCATTTCTGTATCTGCAATTCAATATAGATGGAGATATACCACGTATATATGTCTCTCTTCTGCTCGTTTTTCCCATGCAATTTGGAATACTTGAACGGTCGATTCTTTTTTTCGTCTGAGCTTCCATCTTTACGAATCAAAGCGCAATAATTTCTAATTATTTAAAACAAATCATTCCATTTAGAAATAAGAAAGATATATATGATGATATGAAATAAAATATATAAATGTAATAAAAAGACTTTAAAATATCATTTGAAAGCAAAAACGAAAATGATTTAATCTAAAAATAGATCGAATCAAATATTTTTTAATATTAAATGCTATGATGTGAGAAAAAAATTAAAATTATATATCGATAGATTAATCGTTATATTCTATGGTCTATGGAAAGTATGAGTATTGAATATTTCCTTTCAATTCTATATTATATTTTTTCGATAGTCATATTCATTATGACTAGCTAATAGGAATCGCCAAGAATGCAAATATAAGTATATTAATTAAAATTAATAGCTAACAATAGTTTATTGAATCCCTATGCAGGTATAATTTATCTTATGTGAGCCTGCTTAGCTCAGAGGTTAGAGCATCGCATTTGTAATGCGATGGTCATCGGTTCGATTCCGATAGCCGGCTTTTCTATATTTATTTTCTTCGAGTTTTTACATGATTGAGAATGCCCTTTTGAAATCCGAAATCAAATAATATTGAAAAATATATATTTTTTTTTATCTTATAGGAACTTACAACTATGCCATGAAAAGAATCCCTTTTATCTATTTTTTATCTATATAGAATCTTTATATAGAATATATATAGAATAGAAAGGTCTGGATATTTATTCATCTAATTATTCTTTAGAGTACAAGTACACTACTTCCGTAAACTTCGCTTCATTTATCATTTAGTTCAGTTTTAGTTTAGGTTTATTCTGCAAAATGAAATTTCATCAATAAGAATTCAATATAAATAAGAATTAAGGAGTCTTTATGTCGCGTTACCGGGGACCTCGTTTCAAAAAAATACGCCGCCTGGGAGCTTTACCGGGACTAACTAATAAAAGGCCTAGAGCCGGAAGTGATCTTAGAAACCAATCACGTTCCGGTAAAAAATCTCAATATCGTATTCGTCTAGAAGAAAAACAAAAGTTGCGTTTTCATTATGGTCTTACAGAACGACAATTACTTAAATACGTTCGTATCGCCGGCAAAGCCAAGGGGTCAACAGGTCAGGTTTTACTCCAATTACTTGAAATGCGCTTGGATAACATCCTTTTTCGATTGGGTATGGCTCCGACTATTCCTGGAGCCCGTCAATTGGTTAACCATAGACATATTTTAGTCAATGGTCGTATAGTAGATATACCAAGTTATCGCTGCAAACCCCGAGATATTATTACGGCGAGGGATGAACAAAACTCTAGAGCTCTGATTCAAAATTCTTTCGATTCATCCTCTCAGGACGAAATGCCAAAACATTTGACTCTTCAACCATTCCAATATAAAGGATTAGTCAATCAAATAATAGATAGTAAATGGGTCGGTTTGAAAATAAATGAATTGCTAGTCGTAGAATATTATTCGCGCCAGACCTAAACCTAACGAAAAGAAAATAAAAAATCACAAGGGTTCGGACAATTTTGATCCCTTTCGTCGAAGTAAATTAACCTAAGGTTAAGATAAATAAGAGTTTGATCCGGATTTTTCTCCGATTTAGGTATCATAGAACGGGGAGGGAGG